GCCCCGTAACTCACGTGTGGTATTTGAAACGTCTTCCTAGTTATATCGCGAATTTTTTAGATAAACCTCTTAAAGAATTAGAAGGCCTAGTATACTGCGATGTGTGACTTGATCGAAATTATTATTTTACAGATTCGGACTGAAAAACTGTCATCCCATTCAATCCAAGGGGGATGCCCCGGCTCTGACATGTCTCTTGGGAGGAGTAACATGAAGCTCAGAATTATGGGTGTATTGAATACTTCTAATTAAAGGGGGAATTGATCCATGGTCGATTTCGTAACAACAAAATATTAATTTATAGTTGTACCTCGTAAAAAAAGACTTCTTTTGTTGTTTTTGCGGAATTAACATTAACTATTCTGGTTCATTTATAAAGAAATTATGTTCGCGTAAGCAAGCAAATAGGGTATGGTTACAAGAGGCTATCCGTCGCATATAGGCTTTAATTTAAAGGGACGTGGTATAACCGTCGAGGTGAAGTCGTGACCTAAAAGATCAAATGGAACAATACATAGACAAGTAAATTTCTTTTGAATTACAATTCTTTTTTTTTTAGGGGATTGATCATTCGAAGGGGGGGGGTAGACTACTCAAGAATTTCATAATTTCTTTTTGTTTTAATTTAATTGAATTGAATAAAAAAAAAGAATTCACAAAAAAAAGTAAAAAAAGAATGAATCAAGGCAATGATGCTTAGTCTTCAAGGAAACTTGAGTAAAGAGTAGATCTTTTATTTTGGAGATGCTATATAATTAAAAAATTTTTTTGAAAGTGAGAATTCCTTTCTTTAATTTCTTTGCTGTAACTACTTGAGCCGGGCGAGAGGAAACTTTCACGTCCAGTTTTGAAGGAGGAGATCCTATAGGATCCTATCCCAATTTTTCATTTGCTAGGCCCATAGCAAAAAAACCTACTTTTTTACGGTTACGAGGTTTATTCGAATATGAAATCCAATCTTGGAAATACAGCATCCCGCTTTTTTTTACTACCCAAGGTTTTGATGCATTTCGAAATAGAGAAATATCTACTGGAGCAGGTGCTATTCGAGAACAATTAGCCGATTTGGATTTGCGAACTATTATAGATTATTCATTCGCAGAATGGAAAGAGTTAGGAGAAGAAGACCCCAGAGGGAATGAATGGGAAGACCGAAAAGTTGGAAGAAGAAAAGATTTTTTAGTTAGACGCATGGAATTAGCTAAGCATTTTATTCGAACAAATATAGAACCAGAATGGATGGTTTTATGTCTATTACCAGTTCTTCCTCCCGAATTGCGACCAATCTTGCAGATAGATGGAGGAAAATTAATGAGTTCGGATATTAATGAACTCTATAGAAGAGTCATCTATCGGAATAATACTCTTACAGATCTATTAACAACAAGTAGATCTACGCCCGGAGAATTAGTAATGTGTCAAGAGAAATTGGTACAAGAAGCCGTGGATACACTTCTTGATAATGGAATTCGCGGGCAACCGATGAGGGACGAGCATAATAAAGTTTACAAGTCAGTTTCGGATTTAATTGAAGGTAAAGAGGGAAGATTTCGCGAGACTTTACTTGGTAAACGGGTCGATTATTCCGGTCGTTCCGTCATTGTCGTAGGCCCTTCGCTTTCATTACATCAGTGTGGATTGCCTCGTGAAATTGCAATCGAGCTCTTCCAGACATTTATAATTCGTGGTCTAATTAGACAACATCTTGCTTCGAACATAGGAGTTGCTAAAAGTAAAATTCGGGAAAAAGAACCTATTATATGGAAAATACTTCAGGAAGTTATGCAGGGGCATCCTATATTGTTAAATCGCGCGCCTACTCTGCATCGATTAGGCATACAGGCGTTCCAACCCATTTTAGTAGAAGGGCGCGCGATTTGTTTACATCCATTAGTTTGTAAAGGATTCAACGCAGACTTTGATGGGGATCAAATGGCGGTTCATGTACCTTTATCCTTAGAGGCTCAAACAGAGGCTCGTTTACTTATGTTTTCTCATATGAATCTTTTGTCGCCAGCTATTGGAGATCCTATTTCCGTACCAACGCAAGATATGCTTATTGGACTCTATATATTAACAAGTGGGACTCGGCGAGGTATTTGTGCAAATAGATATAATCCATGGAATCGCAAAAACGACCAAAATGAAAGAATTGACGATAAGAATTATAAGTATATGGAAGAACCCTTTTTTTGTAATTCCTATGATGCAATTGGAGCTTATCGTCAGAAAAGAATCAATTTGGATAGTCCTTTGTGGCTCCGGTGGCGACTAGATCAACGTATTATTGCTTCAAGAGAAGCTCCCGTCGAAGTTCACTATGAATCCTTGGGCACTTATCATGAGATTTACGCACACTATCTAATAAAAAGAAATATAAAAAAAGAAATTCTTTTTATATACATTCGAACTACTGTTGGTCATATTTATCTTTATCGAGAGATTGAAGAAGCTATACAAGGATTTTGTCGAGCCTGCTCATATGGTACTTAAATAAGACCATACTCATACTTAAGTAATTCTATGATATCTGTGTAATTCGAGTCTTTCGGGTTCAACTAGCATCACAATCCATCAATTTTTCGGTGAATTAAGATTCAGAAAAGGAAGTTTTCTAATCACTAACTAAAAACCATTCATTGTCTACTTCTACTTAAGCGGAATATGGAGGTACTTGTGGCAGAACGAACCAATTTGGTCTTTCACAATAAATCGATAGATGGAACTGCCATGAAACGACTTATTAGCAGATTACTAGATCACTTTGGAATGGCATATACAGCACACATCCTGGATCAAGTAAAGACTCTGGGTTTCCAGCAAGCCACTGCTACATCCATTTCATTAGGAATTGATGATCTTTTAACAATACCTTCTAAGGGATGGCTAGTTCAAGATGCTGAACAGCAAAGTTTGATTTTAGAAAAACACCATCATTATGGAAATGTCCATGCAGTAGAAAAATTACGCCAATCCATCGAGATATGGTATTCTACAAGTGACTATTTGCGACAAGAAATGAATCCTAATTTTAGGATGACTGACCCTTATAATCCAGTCCATATAATGTCGTTTTCGGGAGCTAGAGGAAATGTGTCTCAAGTACATCAATTAGTAGGTATGAGAGGATTAATGTCCGATCCACAAGGACAAATGATTGATTTACCTATTCAAAGCAATTTACGCGAAGGACTCTCTTTAACAGAATATATAATTTCTTGCTACGGATCCCGCAAAGGGGTTGTGGATACCGCTGTACGAACATCAGATGCGGGATATCTTACGCGCAGGCTTGTCGAAGTAGTTCAACATATTGTTGTACGTAGGACAGATTGTGGCACCATTCGGGGCATTTCTGTAAGTCCTAGAAACGGCAGGATGCCGGAAAGAATTTTGACCCAAATATTAATAGGTCGCGTATTAGCAGACGATATATATCTGGGTTCGCGATGCATTGCGACTCGCAATCAAGATATCGGGGTTGGGCTTGTAAATAGATTCATAACCTTTCGAACCCAACCAATAGCCATTCGAACTCCTTTTACTTGTAGGAGTACGTCTTGGATTTGTCGATTATGTTATGGCCGAAGTCCTACTCACGGCGACCTAGTCGAATTAGGAGAAGCTGTAGGTATTATTGCAGGTCAATCCATTGGGGAGCCCGGTACTCAACTAACATTAAGAACTTTTCATACGGGCGGAGTATTCACAGGGGGTACTGCAGAACATGTACGAGCCCCTTATAATGGCAAAATTAAATTTAATGAGGAGTTGGTGCATCCCACACGTACACGTCATGGACACCCTGCCTTTTTATGTTATATAGACTTGTATGTCACTATTGAGAGCGAAGATAGTCTACATAATGTGAATATTCCTCAAAAAAGTTTGATTTTAGTTCAAAATGATCAATATGTTGAATCCGAACAAGTTATTGCCGAAATTCGTGCGGGGGCATCGACTCTGAATTTTAAGGAAAAAGTTCGAAAACATATTTATTCTGATTCAGAAGGAGAAATGCACTGGAGTACCGATGTGTATCATGCACCCGAATTTACATACGGTAATGTTCATCTCTTACCAAAAGCAAGCCGTTTATGGATCTTGTCGGGAAGGCCATACAGATCCAGTGTAGTCTCCTTTTCACTCCACAAGGATCAAGATCAAACAACCGGGAATTCTCTTTCTTTCGAAAAAAAAAATTATAACTTCTCAATGACTAATGATCAAGTACAAAATAAATTTTCTGATCCTTCTATTAAAAAATATAGTAAAAAAGAACATAGGAGTCCGAATTATTCAGAACTTAATGGGATGGGTCATTGTAATCACATATATCCTGCAAAAAACTCCGATTTATTGGCAAAGAGGCGAAAAAATAGATTAATCATTCCATTTCAATTTCAATTGAGTCAAGAACGAGAAAAAGAATTAATGTCCCTTTCCGACGGTATCTCGATTAAAATACCCATAAATGGTATTTTCCGTAGAAATAGTATTTTTGCTTATTTCAATGATCCTCGATACCGAACAAATAGTTCGGGAATTACTAAATATGAGACTATAGAAATGCATTCCAGCGTTAAAAAAGAGGATTTGATTGAGTATCGAGGAGTCAAAGAATTTCGACCAAAATACCAAATGAAAGCAGATCGGTTTTTTTTCATTTCCCAGGAAGTACATATTTTACCCGGATCTTCTTCGATAATGGTACGGAACAATAGTATCATTGGAGTAGATACACAAATTACTTTAAATACAAGAAGCCGCGTAGGCGGAGTGGTTCGGGTGAAAAGGAAAAAAAAAAAGATTGAACTTCAAATTTTTTCTGGCGATATCTATTTTCCTGGGGAGACAGATAAGATATCCCGACACAGCCGCATTTTGATACCACCAGGAAAGAGAAATTACAAGGAATCAAAAAATTTGAAAAATTGGCTCTATGTTCAACGGATAGCCCCTACTAAAAATAAAAAAAAGTTTTTTGTTTTGGTTCGACCCGTAGTCACATATGAAATCACGGACGGTATCAATTTAGCAACACTTTTCCCTCGGGATCTGTTGCAAGAAAGGGGTAATGTGCAACTTCGAATTTTCAATTATATCCTTCTTTATGGAAATGGCAAAGTCATTCGGGGAATTTATGACACAAGTATTCAATTAGTACGTACTTGTTTAGTATTGAATTGGAACCAAGACAAAAAAGATTCTTCTATCGAAGAGGCCCGTGCTTCATTTGTTGAAGTAAGGACAACTGGTATAATTCGATATTTCCTAAAGATCGGTTTAGTGAACACGGCTCTTTCGTATATCGGTAAAAGAAACAATCCCCCCCTTTTTTCTGATCATGGCTTAGAGTATACCAATATGAATCCGTTTTTTTCCATTTATTCAAAGCCAAAACTTCAACAATCATTTAATCAAAATCAAGGAACTGTTCGTACGTTGGTGGGTAAAAATAAGGAATGTCAGTCTTTTATAATTTTGTCATCATCCAATTGTTTTCGAATGGGTCCATTCACACTCAACAGTGTAAAATATCCCAAAGAATCCAGTAAAAAAGATCGCCTAATTCCAATTAATAATTCATTCGGTTCTTTAGGAACAGTCCTTAATTTTTCGAATTTTTTTGTTTTTTACCATTTAATAACTCATAATCAGATCTTGGTAAATAATTATTTACAACTGGACAATTTAAAACAAACCTGTCAAGTCCTTAAATATCAATATTATTTAATGGATGAAAATGGAATAATTTATAATCCCAATTTTTGTAGTAACATAATTTTGAATCCATTCCATTTTCATTGGGATTTTCTTCATTACAATTTTTGTGACGAGACATCTACAAAAATGCGTCTTGGACAATTTCTTTGTGAAAATATATGTATAAACAAAAATGGACTGCACTTAAAACCCGGTCAAATTCTAATTGTTCAATTTGATTCAGTAGTAATAAGAGCGGCTAAGCCCTGTTTGGCTACCCCAGGAGCAACAGTTCATGGTCATTATGGAGAAATCATTTATGAAGGGGATACCCTAGTTACATTTATATATGAAAAATGGAGGTCTGGTGATATAACGCAAGGTCTGCCAAAAGTGGAACAAGTTTTAGAAGTTCGTTCGGTTGAGTCAATATCCATGAATCTAGAAAAGAGGATTAATGGTTGGAACGAACGTATAAAAAAAATTCTTGGAATTCCGTGGGGATTCTTGGTTGGGTCTGAGTTAACTATAGCGCAAAGTCGTATCTCTTTGGTTAATAAGATCCAAAAGGTTTATCGATCCCAGGGGGTGCAGATTCATGATCGGCATATCGAAATTATTGTAAGGCAAATAACATCTAAAGTCTTGGTTTCAGAGGATGGAATATCTAATGTTTTTTTGCCCGGAGAACTAATTGGATTGTTTCGAGCCGAACGAACGGGGCGCGCTTTGGAAGAAGCGATCTGTTACCGAACTATCTTATTGGGAATAACGAGAGCATCTCTGAATACTCAAAGTTTTATATCCGAAGCAAGTTTTCAAGAAACTGCTCAAGTTTTAGCAAAAGCGGCTCTCCGAGGCCGTATTGATTGGTTGAAAGGATTAAAAGAAAACGTTGTTCTGGGGGGGATGATACCCGTTGGTACTGGATTCAAGGGATTTGTACACCGATCAAATCAACATAAGAGCATTAGCATTCCTTTGAAAATAAAAAACAAGAATAGACTCGAGGGAGAAATGCGAGATATTTTGTTTTACCACAGAGAATTGTTGGATTCTTGTTTTTCAAAGAATTTAGGTGATAGATCAAAACAAAAATGATTTGGGGGATTTAAGAGAAGAGATTCATCTTTTTTTTTATCTTTCTTATTGTTATTTAATTAATTAATTTAGGATCTTAGTAATGTAATAAAAGACATAAACTAAAAAAAAATAACAAATAGACAGGAATTTTTGGTTTGGGTTGTGTATCAATGATCAATCCAGGTTAAAAAAGAAGGTTCCGTTGGAACAATTTTTTATTTCAGGATACCTCATCTCTTTATTCAAAAAAGAGTTAAAGTGTGTGGAAAAATGACAAGAAGATATTGGAACATCAATTTGGAAGAGATGATGGAGGCGCGAGTTCATTTTGGTCATGGTATTCGAAAATGGAATCCCCGAATGTCACCTTATATCTCTGCAAAATGGAAGGGTAGTCATATTATAAATCTTACCAGAACTGCTCGTTTTTTATCAGAGGCTTGTGATTTAGTTTTTGATGCAGCAAGTAGGGGAAAACAATTTTTAATTGTTGGGACAAACAAGAAAGCAGCTGATTCAGTAGCACGGGCTGCAATAAGGGCTCGATGTCATTATGTTAATAAAAAGTGGCTTGGGGGTATGTTAACGAATTGGTCCACTACAGAAACAAGACTTCATAAATTCAGGGACTTACGAATGGAACAAAAGGCGGGGCGACTTGCCCGTCTTCCGAAGAGAGATGCCGCGGTGGTAAAGAGACAATTATCTCACTTGCAAACATATCTGGGCGGGATTAAATATATGACAGAAGTACCTGATATTGTAATCATCATTGATCAACAAAAAGACTATACAGCCCTTCGAGAATGTATTACTTTGGGAATTCCGACGATTTGTTTAATCGATACAAACTGTGACCCGGATCTCGCCGATCTTCCGATTCCGGCAAACGATGATGCTAGATCTTCAATCCGATTAATTCTTACCAAGTTAGTATTTGCAATTTGTGAAGGTCGTTCTAGCTATGTAAGAATTTTATGAAATCAACACTTCAATTCCTATAATTTATAATATAATAAAATTGGTTAATGTTCCTGAAAAACTATATATAATTAATAAATTAAAGGGAAAAGGCTGGTGATATTGATATTATGTGATTTGATTAATCGGTATCCTAAAAAAAAGTAAATTAAAAAAAAAAGTAGACAAATCGAGAAAGAGATAATTGAATCAAAATAAAATTTTTTAAGTTATATTTATGTCAGAGGACAATATGAATATGATAGAATATTCAATCAACACACTAAAGAAGGGGTTATATGATATGTCTGGTGTGGAAGTAGGTCAACATTTTTATTGGCAAATAGGGGGTTTCCAAATCCATGGTCAAGTACTTATAACTTCTTGGGTTGTAATTGCTATTTTACTAGGTTCAGCTGCTATAGCTGCTCGAAATCCACAAACCATTCCGACAGGGGGTCAGAATTTCTTGGAATATGTCCTTGAATTTATTCGAGACGTGAGCAAAACCCAAATTGGAGAAGAATATCGCCCTTGGGTTCCCTTTATTGGAACTATGTTTCTATTTATTTTTGTTTCTAATTGGTCAGGGGCCCTTTTCCCGTGGAAAACCATACGGTTACCTCACGGGGAGTTAGCCGCACCCACGAATGATATAAATACTACTGTTGCTTTAGCTTTACTCACATCAGTAGCCTATTTCTATGCGGGTCTTACAAAAAAAGGGTTAGGTTATTTTGGTAAATACATTCAACCAACCCCAATTCTTTTACCCATTAACATTTTAGAAGATTTCACAAAACCTCTATCACTTAGTTTTCGACTTTTTGGAAATATATTAGCGGATGAATTAGTAGTTGGTGTTCTTGTTTCTTTGGTACCTTTAGTGGTTCCTATACCTGTCATGTTTCTCGGATTATTTACAAGTGGGATTCAGGCTCTTATTTTTGCAACTTTAGCCGCAGCTTATATAGGCGAATCCATGGAGGGGCATCATTGATAGAGTCTCTTGAAAAAACCATAGTTGGCTAGTAGAGAGCGGTTGCACCAGATATGTGGAATCTAATGCTTATAGGTTTCTATTTTTAAGTTAATTTTTTTCGATTAGATGTTTCGAAGAATTATTAGAAAATCCGATTGAATTTAAGAGACATATAGGCGGTTTACGTTATGTAAGAAACATACGTATATTTTATATTATATATTGACAAGTTAATTTATATATGAACGTAATTTGCACTATTTGAATTTGGCTAGAGATGTCAGCCGAGGTCTTTCCTTTTGTTTCGTTTATAACTGTGAATGAAATAAAATATAGATAAAATAACGAAAAAGCTCGAAAAAGGCTTCGATTACCAAGGAATAGAGACACTCAAGTTGGATGTAGTCAGAAAGACTCTCCGATTAGTAACTAAAAAATATGAAGCCTTTCTAATGATATAACTAATGATCTAATAATATATTAATTAAAATTTGGCATTTTTAATTCTTTCTACTGGATGGATATTCCAATGGAATAATGAAGTTCTAATTCATTGGTTCATTGTATCATTAACCATTTCTTTTTTTTGTGTGTGAGGAACTTATCTATCATGAATCCACTGATTTCTGCCGCTTCCGTTATTGCTGCTGGATTGGCTGTAGGGCTTGCTTCTATTGGACCTGGAATTGGTCAAGGTACTGCTGCAGGCCAAGCTGTAGAAGGTATTGCGAGACAGCCCGAGGCAGAGGGAAAAATCCGAGGTACTTTATTACTTAGTTTAGCTTTTATGGAAGCTTTAACAATTTATGGATTGGTTGTAGCATTAGCCCTTTTATTTGCAAATCCTTTTGTTTAATCCGAGAAAAAGAAAGACATATTTCTCATATTTCTTTTAGGGTCTTGGACGTGCAGGTTGTTTTTTCACATTATATTATAATTAGAATTTCGTCCCTACACAATTACTTATACTTATTCATTCAGAAAATAACCCAAGGGAAGGACTGATTTGAAGATGAAGAATTAGTGTTACCCACTCGTTTTCTTCCTTCCTTCCCCTTCCTTAGCCCAAAGCAAAAATTCCCCAACAAAGGGGCTATTTCGCAATTCACATGAAACCTAGTACCTAATTCTAGCTAATTCTATTTTATTTGAATTTATTCGAAAAAATAATAATTTAAGTATTATTACTATTGGAAATCTCAATTGAAAAACGGAAATTCATAAAATTCATTTTGAACCTATTTTCTTTTTAGAAGTAATAAATAAGTG